ACGACATCGGGTTTTGGAGACCCACGTTCTACCGAACTGAACTAAGAGCGCTTTATTATCACAATGAATATTTTGTGACCCCAATACGTCTTGCATATATACTATCATAAAATTAAAGATTTTTTATGTATATCCAATTTTCTTTTAATCGATCTCAATTGATCCCCCGTTACTGTTCAGAAGATAAGTAATAGGTAGGGATGACAGGATTCGAACCCGTGACATTTTGTACCCAAAACAAACGCGCTACCAAGCTGCGCTACATCCCTTTCAATTGGTCTACAGTGTCATTGTAGAGAATCCCTGTTTTGTTTTCCATATCTTTATTTCTTCCATTGATATACACAAATATCTTGTCATTTCTTCTTTTTGGTCTCATATAACATATAATTATATTAAAAATAGTAAAAGACTTCTATTCTATTTCTATTATATTATTCTATTTCTATTATATTAAAGTATGAAATAAATATGAGACCCTGTAAAAAATGACTATTTTTCGAGAATTTCTGGCCTAAAGGGGCCTATTTGTTTCTTTTAAGATTCGGAAAAGTACGATCTATTTTGTACATTTCAACTTGAATTAGGAATTCCGCGTACAAATACAAGCGGTCAGTCATTAAGTACATATACACATCTGGTTATATATGTATTAGCATTATGTATTAGAAATAATAAAGAAGGAGGAGAATTTAAAATGCGAGATCTAAAAACATATCTCTCCGTGGCACCGGTAGTAAGTACTCTATGGTTCGGGTCTTTAGCAGGTTTATTGATAGAGATCAATCGTTTTTTTCCGGATGCGTTGATATTCCCCTTTTTTTCATTCTAGTTATTGATATGGTAAGGGGGGAAGAGGATTAGAGATAGAATCAAATATCTGTAACTAATCCCTTCCCTTCTTTTTTTTTCGAATATACGTTAGAAAAACAAAAAGGGGATTCCCCCTCGGTGAAACTAGTAATTCGGGCCAGGCTCAAATTTAAATAAAATTAATAAAAAATAGAGTAAAATGTGATGGTTGGGGCAACAATATCATACAAGATACTTAAATAAAAATTAAATGCTGTACGGCAATTTAAAATTCTAAATAATATAGTTAGAAATCATTATATTACTTACTTATTAATATATTGTTATTATTACTATATTGATTTATATTGATTTATTGCAACGAAACCTTTCTTTCATAATTCGATTTCGAGTTACCTGTTTTTTTTGTTCCTTTCTTCTTCCTCGTTTCGGATCGGAAAATCAAAGAGTTGAATGAATCAAAAACCAAAGGAGGCTCATGGCCAAGGGTAAAGATGTCCGAGTAACGGTGATTTTGGAATGTACCAGTTGTGTTCGAAATCGTGTTAATAAGGAATCAACGGGCATTTCCAGATATATTACTCAAAAGAATCGACATAATACGCCTAGTCGATTGGAATTGAGAAAATTCTGTCCCTGTTGTTACAAACATACGATTCACGGGGAGATAAAGAAATAGATCGAACCGGTCACTCGTGTGTCAGTCTTCCGTTCCAAGGAAGATAAAAAATGACATATTAGATATATCTAATATATAACAATATATAATATATATTAATTTTAATATAAACAAACCAAATCCTATTTCGATCAGATCAACCGTGATGGAGAATTAAGAAATAGGATTAGGATCTTTTCTTTAGGATAAGGAATAAACAAACCATGGATAAATCCAAGCGAATCTTTCTTAAATCCAAGCGATCTTTTCGTAGGCGTTTGCCTCCGATCCAATCGGGGGATCGAATTGATTATAGAAACATGAGTTTAATTAGTCGATTTATTAGCGAACAAGGAAAAATATTATCTAGACGGGTGAATCGATTGACCTTAAAACAACAACGATTAATTACTATTGCTATAAAACAAGCTCGTATTTTATCTCCGTTACCTTTTCTTAATAATGAGAAACAATTTGAAAGAAGCGAGTCAACCGCTAGAACTACTGGTCTTAGAACCAGAAAAAAATAGGCTGGCTCTTGAATTGAATCAAAAAAAATCCCAACCCAAACTCAAATGTGGATTGACGCTTTTTTTTCTAAAAATAGGAAATCCAGATTTGATTGTCGTGTCGTTTGAAAAAAAAAAAAAAAAAAAAATTGGGGAAGAATAGAAGAATAAGAAATATTTTTTATTCAACATGTTTCTTCATTTTCATTTTGACGACTTTTTCATATTTTATCATACTAATTTCTACTCTACCTTCCCAGAGTTCATTCTCCAGGGAACTCCATTTAAACCATTCCAACGGATTCCCTTCACTCTCTTTATTTTATGATCTCATTGGAAATCATATAAAGACAACTCTTATTTAATATAGCTATTTGTGCAAGTATTTTACGATTAAGAAGCAATTGTTTCTTGTACAGATTGTGTATTAACTTACTATAACTAAAGTATACTTTCTTGTCTCGAATTACTGCATTTATACGAGTAATCCACAAACGACGAAAATCTCTCTTTTGTCTACCCCTATCCCGATGAGCCGAAACCAAAGCTCTTATTTTCTGTTGAGTAATAGTCCGAGTAAGTCTTGAATGAGCCCCTCGAAAAGTTGATGCAAATAAACGGATTTTTGTTCTACGTCTTCGAGCTATATACCCTCGTTTAATTCTGGTCATTGAATAAATGAAACTTTGATGAATAACTAATTGATTTCCTTTCTTTCAGTTATTCCCTTCCCGTGTCCTAGTCTATTAATAACAAAACGGATTCTTCCAATGTATAAAATAAAAATTCCAATGGCTTTTGCTACTCTAACCTTCCCGACCACGATTTTTTTCTAGGCATTTCGCCTAGAAATCAAAATTGTATTGATACTAGGTATCAAAAACACATAGTAAATAAAAAAGTAATAAATAAAAATGGATTATAGTGGGTTCCATCGTTTCTATGGTTACTTCTTAAACGGCGAGGTCCTCTCTATACACCGGAGCCCTTCCTTCATTTAATCAATGTTATTGTTAACTTGTACAGTTCACGCCCTTTGGCTCTACCCATAATTATCTAGTACTAGGTCTTTCACAACGAGATCTATTTATACAGTAACGGTATTTAATTATGAAGATTTGCTGAGTAGCTGACCCTGTTAGTCCGTTCTTGCAAGAATAAGGCCTAAAATTTTGACTTTTTAAAATAAGATTTCCCCTGCTTAATGAATACCATTTGCTATCAATGGGGAATCCTTTCTCATCTTAAATTTTAAATTGAGGTGATTGGATTTGCACCAACGGGAACCATACATTTGATACCCCAATCGAAGGATAGATCTTTTTTTAAGATATTGAATATTCAATGGAGTTCGTCCATTCTATTCTATCCTACTCACTGGTACGGATCGGTGATACTGGATCAATTGTTTTCTTTCTTTTGTCCTAGTCCATGGTCTGAACGAGTCGCACATACACCCTAGTACATGTTCCTCGTCGCTGAGGACATCCTCCAAGAGCGGGGGATTTCGTGACATTTCTGATTGGCTGTCTTGTGTTTCTAATAAGTTGTTTAATAGTTGGCATGTTGAATCATATATATAATGTGCTGGTTTAGATCGATCTTAACCGGATGCTTAGGAATTCTTTATTTTTTTTTTTTTCTATATTTTTAATTTCTATATTAAGAAATTAATAAATAGAATATTAAATCCGGTAAGAAGATAAAATACCAAATCACGAATTCATGTGAAATCCTTGTTCTTTTTCTTTTTTATTCAGTCGCTACAAGATCAACAATTCCATGAGCTTGGGCTTCTGTTGCTGACATAAAAACATCTCTTTCCATGTCTTCAGATACAACCCATAGGGGTTTGCCTGTCCTTTGTGCATAAACCCTTGTGATGGTTTCGCGCAGCTTCAGCAGCTCTTCCGCTTCCAGGACAAATTCTCCCGTCTGTGCCTCATAAAAAGAACTAGCAGGTTGATGGATCATTACCCTGATAATATATGATATAACATAAAAAATGTTTCTTCTATCTCGCATGATGAAAGTGAGGAGATAAAGAATAATCAAAAAGATATAATTGAACAACCGTACAGGCATCTTTTGCGCATTGCATACGGCTCTATAATGGAATTCGCTTTTTTTACCTTACCTTACTTACATCGAAGAAATAGAAAATAAATGATAGGGTCTATCAGACTCGGGTTGGTAAATGATCCAATAACCATCCTTCCTTTTGTAGTAGTTCAAAAATACTATAAAAATACTATGATGGTTCCGTTGCTTTATATATTTATTTCATCTGTTATTTAGCAATCCCAAAGTTTCTTTTTTTTTTTCAAATAAAAAAACAAGATTTATTTTCATATTCTTTCATAACCTAAAAATTGTTAAGATTAAGAGCCCCTGCTGTGAAAACAAAAAAGTTTGTGACGCTGAAATAGGCCTCCCGATAGATTGGCTAAAATCGAAAATGCCGTTTTATCTCATACTACTCTTTCGATACGTAATCTAAGGGTTTAAAAAAAATTTCTCATATCGAATTCGAAGTGCCATGCTATTATTACTTAATATTCATATAGTGCGAAGGCATAGTTTTCTTTTTTTCTCTCAAATCAAATAAAAAACTCATTGGCGCCGAGCGTGAGGGAATGCTAGACGTTTGGTAATTTCCCCTCCAACAAGAATAAAAGATCCCATCGAAGCGGCTAATCCCATGCATATTGTCTGTATATCTGGTCGCACAAATTGCATAGTATCATAAATAGCTACTCCGGGTATTACCCATCCGCCAGGAGAGTTTATAAACAAATACAGATCTTTGGTATCATCCTCTATGCTGAGATATACCATAAGACCAATAAGTTGATTCGAGATCTCGCTATCAACCCCTTGGCCTAAAAAAAGTAATCTTTCTCGATAAAGTCGGTTGATTGGGATAAAATGATATCCCTTAGAAACCGTACATGCACCTTTTGATGCATACGGTTCAACAAAAATCATGAAAAAAAGGAATCAATGTGTAGATTCTAGCTTTTTTTTCCTAACAGGTTTTTTTAACTTATAAAATGGACTTTTCTTTCATTTTTCAAGAAAGATGAGTTTTGGCCTGTTTTGTTTATCTAAAAAAAATTGCTAAACTTATCTGACTAACTTCTCATTGATGTATTGTTTCATCGAGATACAATCTAAATCGCGATGTAATTTTCTTGTTCCTGACTGGGCTTCTTCAATTTTTTTAGGTTTATGCTCTACTCCGAGTAAAGATCCGCCCGATTTGGATTTGTACATATAGGACAAATGCCCCAATACCACGTCCTTTTGCTATGACTTCTCCATTTTTATTTTATTTTTTTTTTTCAATTTATTTCATGTCTTCCAACAAATATTCAACGCATTTATCATATTACTCGACTGATTAACAGTTTGAGATTACTTCTATTTCTAAATATCTAAATAAATAGAAATAACTAAAATATTATATAAATATGATATTAAGTCGTAATCATAAATATATTTATTACCAATTGGTTTTCTTTCTAAACGGAGCCTGGATACTTCATTTGATTGGTCTAACCAAGCCAACCATAAATTATTCTAATTGATAATATTAGTCCGTATACCCTCCCTAAAAAATGGATCTAATTGCACTTCACGCTCCAAATTTTTGATAATTGAATCAATCTTTCTCGGGCGAAAGAGGGGATATCTCGATCGGGGAAGAGAACGGGGAAATACCGTATGCCCAATATATCTGACAAGTCGCACTATACGTCAATCCACAATGCATCTTCCTCTCCAGGACTTCGAAAAGGTACTCTTGGAACACCAATAGGCATTAAATAAAAGAAAAATTAAGTACTATATCTCACTTTGATGTGAAAGCGTAACAGTGGGTTTAGTGGCCTAATACTATTGATTTTATTATCCTATTTTCTCCATAGATTGACTAAGTTCATAAAAAAAGAAGACAAAATGAATAAAGGAAAATTCTTACAAATGAGTCCTTTGAATGATGAACAAATATATATATATTCACTCATAGAAAATGGTATCAACCCCCTTACCATTGCGTATTGTTACTTATCGGGTGTAGAATAGATCTGCTTCTTTTTGTTCCTACGAACAAAATAGTTTCATTATTACTAAAAGTAATTATTACGAAAAGCATCAAACAAATATTAATCCTTTCCCCGAGAGAATCCCCTAAAAAAGGGGTCTATAGCATAGCTTTTTCCAATGCAATAAAGTTACATTGTGTCTATTTTTCGTTGATAAAGGGGTATTTCCATGGGTTTGCCTTGGTATCGTGTTCATACCGTCGTATTGAATGATCCCGGTCGTTTGATTTCTGTCCATATAATGCATACAGCTCTGGTTGCTGGTTGGGCCGGTTCGATGGCTCTATACGAATTAGCCGTTTTTGATCCCTCTGATCCTGTTCTTGATCCAATGTGGAGACAGGGTATGTTCGTTATACCCTTCATGACTCGTTTAGGAATAACGAATTCATGGGGCGGTTGGAGTATTACAGGGGGGACTGTAACGAATCCGGGTATTTGGAGTTACGAAGGTGTGGCCGGGGCACATATTGTGTTTTCTGGCTTGTGTTTTTTGGCAGCTATCTGGCATTGGGTGTATTGGGATCTAGAAATATTTACTGATGAACGTACAGGAAAACCCTCTTTGGATTTGCCTAAGATCTTTGGAATTCATTTATTTCTCTCAGGGGTGGCTTGCTTTGGTTTTGGTGCATTTCATGTAACAGGATTGTATGGTCCTGGAATATGGGTGTCCGATCCTTATGGACTAACCGGAAGGGTACAGGCCGTAAATCCAGCGTGGGGTGTGGAGGGTTTTGATCCTTTTGTTCCGGGAGGAATAGCTTCTCATCATATTGCAGCAGGGACCTTAGGTATATTGGCAGGTCTATTTCATCTTAGTGTTCGTCCACCCCAACGCCTATACAAAGGATTACGTATGGGAAATATTGAAACCGTCCTTTCCAGTAGTATTGCTGCTGTCTTTTTTGCAGCTTTTGTAGTTGCTGGAACTATGTGGTATGGTTCAGCAACTACCCCGATTGAATTGTTTGGTCCCACGCGCTATCAATGGGATCAAGGATACTTCCAACAAGAAATATATCGAAGAATTGGTGCTGGCTTAGCCGAAAATCAAAGTTTATCCGAAGCTTGGTCTAAAATTCCTGAAAAACTAGCTTTTTATGATTACATCGGCAATAATCCGGCAAAAGGGGGATTATTCAGAGCGGGCTCAATGGACAACGGGGATGGAATAGCTGTTGGGTGGTTAGGACATCCTATCTTTAGAGATAAAGAGGGGCATGAACTTTTTGTACGTCGTATGCCGACGTTTTTTGAAACATTTCCAGTTGTTTTGGTCGACGGGGACGGAATTGTTAGAGCCGATGTTCCTTTTAGAAGGGCAGAATCAAAATATAGTGTCGAACAAGTAGGTGTAACTGTTGAGTTCTATGGCGGCGAACTGAATGGAGTCAGTTATAGCGACCCTGCT